TCAACTTTTGTATTTTATATATAAATTGAAAGTTTTTTTTGAGAGAATGATTTTGTATGTTTTTCTTTTGTAGTATAAAATTTGCTAGATTTTCTCTTTTTTTTTGTGCGTTTATGTGCTTATTAATATAAATTATTTATTTTAATATATTACATTTAATTTAATATAGCATTATAAGTTATATTTATATTATATTAAATGATTATTTGAATTTATATTTTCAATAGAAATTATAGCTACTTATGTTTTTTAGGCAAAAGAAGTGATTATATAATAAAATATATATTATAATGTAATCAAATATTTTACATTATTATAATTAGATATAACAAATACCATTTAAATATTTAATATTATTATAATATTAATTTAATTAAATATATATATATATATTATAATTGATTTTGTATGTTTTTCTTTTGTAGTATAAAATTTGCTAGATTTTCTCTTTTTTTTTGTGCGTTTATGTGCTTATTAATATAAATTATTTATTTTAATATATTACATTTAATTTAATATAGCATTATAAGTTATATTTATATTATATTAAATGATTATTTGAATTTATATTTTCAATAGAAATTATAGCTACTTATGTTTTTTAGGCAAAAGAAGTGATTATATAATAAAATATATATTATAATGTAATCAAATATTTTACATTATTATAATTAGATATAACAAATACCATTTAAATATTTAATATTATTATAATATTAATTTAATTAAATATATATATATATATTATAATTGTATTATAATAGATCAATTGTTTATTATAATATAATTATATATTAATATAATATCATATGAAAAATTACATATAATTTAAGATAATGTTAATTAGATAATTATAATAAGTGAAATTATTTATATTATTTAATCTTTCTTTATTTGTGAGTGAAAAGAAAGATTAAATAATAAAGAAAGATAATATAATACATTTACATGAATACAAGTACCATATTTATCTTTATAATATATAATAGAGAAGTTGTTGTTGTACACCTTGGGGTTAAATTTTCTAGTTTTTTTTGATTTTTTTCTCGTTTGGTTTGGTTTGTTATTCTAGATATTTTTGTTGTCTAATATTTTAAGTATTTTAATTTTACTGTTTATGTTTCATTTATAATCTTAAAGTTTTATTCTTGCTTAGAAGTTCATTATTTCTTTATATTATATATAAGTTTTGTTAAACTAAATGTTCTATTTTGTAGTGATTAGATTTAATTATCAAGTTATTTTGGAATTAGTAATTGATTAAGTATTGGCAAATTTCTTATAATATATAATAGAGAAGTTGTTGTTGTACACCTTGGGGTTAAATTTTCTAGTTTTTTTTGATTTTTTTCTCGTTTGGTTTGGTTTGTTATTCTAGATATTTTTGTTGTCTAATATTTTAAGTATTTTAATTTTACTGTTTATGTTTCATTTATAATCTTAAAGTTTTATTCTTGCTTAGAAGTTCATTATTTCTTTATATTATATATAAGTTTTGTTAAACTAAATGTTCTATTTTGTAGTGATTAGATTTAATTATCAAGTTATTTTGGAATTAGTAATTGATTAAGTATTGGCAAATTTCGTGCCAGCAGCCGCGGTTATACGATTAATGCAAGTGAATATTTTTGGTTAATATAGTTTTTAGTATATATTTGAGTTTTATACAAATTTTATTAGGTGAAATTTTATTTTTTGGTTTGGCTCTTTATTATTAATCTATGAAACTTAAAAGATAAACTAGGATTAGATACCCTATTATTTTAAGTGTTAATTTTGGTTTACCTGGGTAATATTAGTTAAGGTCTTTAAACCCAAAGAATTTGGCGGTATTTCATTCCATTCAGAGGAACCTATCTCGTAATTGATAGTACACGATTAACTTTACTTGATTTATTTGTTTGTATATCTCCGTTATCAGAAAATCTTTTTGGAGTTATAATTTTCCTGTTTTCTCATTAGAAATTATTTCAGGTCAAGGTGCAGCTTATAATCAAGTGTGTGATGGGTTACAATAAATTTTTTTATTATGGATTTAACTTTGAAAATTTTTAATGAAGGTGGATTTGATAGTAATTTGATTTATTTAATTTAATTGATATTGGCTCTGAAATGTGTACACATCGCCCGTCGCTCTCATTATTGATGTTATTTAATTTGTTTTCAATTAATATGAGATAAGTCGTAACATAGTAGATGTACTGGAAAGTGTATCTAGTAAGTTTAAATCAAGACAAGACTTTAAAGTAAAGTATGTCATTTACACTGATTTTTTATTCTGTGCAATTCAGGATGTCTTGATTAATTTATTATATTATTTTTATTTTTTGTTATTTATTTTATTTAATAGAAATAATTTTATTGTTTTTTGTCTTAGTATTTTTTATTGAATTGATTATTTGTTATTATAGTTTATTAGTAATGTAATTGAATTAATAATTTTTTTAAAAATTTAAATAAGTAGATTTTATTTTTTGTACCTTTTGTATCAGGGTTTATCAAAATTTTGATTTTTATTAATTAATCTCGATTTAGGTTGATTTACAAGTAAATTATAGTTGTTGTTTTATAAACATTATTAATTTATTTGTGGAAGTGAAATGTTATTCGTTTCCTAAGATATTTAGTTTCTTAAGAAAAAATTTAATTTTTTAAAATTAGTGTTTTAATTTAATTTTTTAATTTAGAATATTAATTTATTTATGCTTTAAGGGATAAGCTTTAAAGTCGAATTCCTATAAACTTATAATTATTTCGGAATATAATAATAGGCTTAAGACCAGCTATTTTTCGATTACGTTTTAGTTCATTTTTTCTATTTTTGATTTTATAATGCTTTTAGGGTTTTTATTAAGATAATTAATTTAATTTTAGAATTTTTGTAATAATGATGTAATTAGTATATTTATTTTGTTTATGGTTTTTATTTGTTAATTTATTATAAGGAACTAGGCAAAATTAATTTCCGCCTGTTTATCAAAAACATGTCTTCTTGATAATATTTTGAAGTCTGACCTGCTCACTGAATAATTTTAAAGAGCCGCGGTATTTTGACCGTGCAAAGGTAGCATAATCATTAGTTTCTTAATTAGAGGCTTGAATGAATGGTTTGACGAGAAATTAACTGTCTCTTAATAAATTTTAGAATTTAACTTTTAAGTTAAAAGGCTTAAATATTTCTTTAGGACGAGAAGACCCTATAGAGCTTAATATTTATAAATATTATATATTTTTAGTTTATCTTTTTATATAGATTTTTAAATATTTGGTTGGGGTGACATGAAGAATAAATAAACTCTTCATTATTAAATCATTGATTTATGTTTATTTGATCCATAATTTATGATCAAAAGATTAAGTTACCTTAGGGATAACAGCGTAATCATTTTTAAGAGTTCATATCGACAAAATGGGTTGCGACCTCGATGTTGGATTAAGATTAATTTTAGGTGTAGTAGCTTAATAATTAGGTCTGTTCGACCTTTAAATTCTTACATGATCTGAGTTCAGACCGGCGTGAGCCAGGTCGGTTTCTATCCTAAGATATAAAATATTCATATTAGTACGAAAGGACCATATGATTGAAATAATTTTTGTTTATTGGTTAAAATTAATTATTTACTATTTTGACAGATTAATGTGTTGAATTTAGAATTCATTTATGTAGATTTTTTCTACAAATAGTATTGATAATATATGATTTAATTATATTTATGTTGAATTTTTTTCTTTTAGTTGTTTGTGTTTTAATTAGAGTAGCTTTTTTGACCTTATTGGAACGTAGGGTCTTAGGTTATATTCAGATTCGTAAGGGTCCAAATAAGGTTGGTTTTTTAGGTATTCCTCAGCCTTTTAGTGATGCTGTTAAGTTAATTTGTAAGGAGCAACCTATTCCTTTTATATCTAATTATTTTTTGTATTATTTTTCTCCTGTTTTTAATTTAATGATTTCATTATTTATTTGATCTATCTTTCCTTATATAACTTATATGTGTTCTTTTTCTTATGGTTTTTTGTTTTTTCTTTGTTGTACTAGATTAAGAGTTTATACTTTAATAATTGCTGGTTGATCATCTAATTCTAATTATTCATTATTAGGTTCTTTACGTTCTGTTGCTCAAACTATTTCTTATGAAGTAAGATTGGCTTTAATTTTGCTTTCTTTAATTTTATTAATTGGTAGATTCAATATATTTGATTTTATAAATTTTCAGGTTTATTGCTGATTTATTGTTTTTTGTTTTCCTTTAGCTTTATCTTTTTTTGCTTCTTGTTTGGCAGAAACCAATCGGACTCCTTTTGATTTTGCCGAAGGGGAGTCTGAGTTGGTTTCTGGCTTTAATATTGAGTATGGGGCTGGTGGATTTACTTTAATTTTTTTAGCTGAATATGCAAGAATTATTTTCATGAGTATGTTGTTCACTTTGGTTTTTTTGGGTGGTGATTTTTATTCTTTTATGTTTTTTATTAAGCTTTCTCTTGTTTCATTTTTTTTTGTTTGGGTTCGTGGTACTTTACCTCGTTTTCGTTATGATAAACTTATATATTTAGCTTGAAAAAGTTTTTTACCTTTATCTTTAAATTTTTTATTTTTCTTTATTGGCTTGAAGGTTGTATTTTTTTCAATAATTTAGTTAAATTTTTTAAGTACTTAAAAGTTAATAGAGGAATTAAACTTCTAATCTTATGTTTTCAAAACATATGCTTTTCTTAAGCTAATTAACTTACTTTCTAATCAATATATCTCATATTTTTGCAATGTGAATATTGGTTAGGAAATATAAGAAGTAAATAATTGTTAAGATTTGACCTGTTGTAATGTAGGGTTCTTCTACTGGTCGTTTTCCGATTCATGTTAGTAAGCATACTACAATTACTATAATTCAGAATAGGATTTGATTGATTGGATAAAACTGAATTCCTCGAAATTTAGTTTTATTATAGAATGGTAAAATTATAAGGATTCTTACTGATAGGAATAGAGCAATAACACCTCCTAATTTATTTGGAATTGATCGTAAAATTGCGTAGGCGAAAAGGAAATATCATTCTGGTTGGATGTGGACTGGTGTTACTAATGGGTTGGCTGGAACGAAATTGTCTGGGTCTCCTAATATATATGGATTAATAAGGCATAATATTACTAGGGCTATAGTTATGATAATAAATGTGATTGTATCCTTATACGTGAAATATGGATGGAATGGGATTTTGTCAATATTTCTATTCAACCCAATTGGGTTGTTAGATCCTGTTTGGTGAAGAAAAAATAAGTGTATTATTACTATTGCGGCAATAATAAATGGTAATACGAAGTGGAATGTGTAGAATCGATTAAGTGTTGCGTTGTCTACTGCAAACCCTCCTCATACTCATTGGACAATGTCTGTTCCAATGTAGGGGATTGCAGATAATAGATTTGTGATTACTGTTGCTCCTCAGAATGATATTTGTCCTCATGGTAAAACATATCCTATGAATGCTGTTGCTATTACTAAAAATAGAATTAGTGTACCAGTTATTCATGTATTTATGTATATATAAGATCCATAATAAATTCCTCGTCCTACATGTAGATAAATGCAGATGAAAAATATTGATGCTCCATTAGCATGTAATGTTCGGATAATTCAACCATTGTTAACGTCTCGACAAATGTGAACTACTCTTCTGAAAGCTATTTCAATATTAGGTGTGTAATGTATGGTTAAGAATAATCCAGTAATAATCTGGATTATTAAGCATAATCCTAATAGTGAACCTAAATTTCATCAGAATGAAATGTTTGTTGGGGCTGGTAAATCAATTAATGAATTATTAATAATTTTGATTATTGGATGTTTTAATCGTAATGGTTTATTCATTAGTTATTGTCTTATTTTGCGAATAGGTCCTTGATTAATGTTTGTAATTTTAACTACTGCTAGTAATGCAATGAATAGATAAATCATTATTATAATTGTAATAATGAGTGTGGGATTATTATATAATTTTGTTAGTGATATTGTTATTTCTTGAAAGTTTATTATGTGTCTTGTATTTATTGTTTCTGTATTTTTTATGATTTCTGTAAATATAATTTTTTCTATATTAAAGAATATTATTGTTAAAATTGTAATTATAATAATTGAGAATAATACATTTGTTGATTTAATATTAAATATTTCGTTTGATGCAATTCTTGTAATATAAATGAATAATACTATTATTCCTCCTAAGAATGTTAGAAATAGGATGTATGATAGTCAAAATCTTTCTATCATTGATCCTGTTATTATTCCAATTATTATGGTTTGGATAATAATGATTATTATTATTGATATTGGGTGGTTAAGTTTAATGAAGTTAAAGTTTAGTAAGTTTGAAATTCTTATAATTAATATTTTAGTCATATCAAGGGTTAGTTTATTAAAATGTTGATTTTGGGGATCAATGATAGAAAATTTTTCTACCCTTGAAGTTTTAAAAGTGTTTTTCTTAATTTTGGTTTACAAGACCAATGTTTTTTTTAAACTATTAAAACTAATGTTTATATTTTCTATTTTTACTTCTTTATTGGTTTATGTTTCTGGTGTTTATGTTTTTTCATCAAAGCGTAAACATTTATTGATGATTTTATTGAGATTAGAATATATTGTTCTTTCTCTTTTTATATTGATTGTTATTTTTTTAGTTGAATTTGATTATGACTATTTTTTTCCTATTATTTTTTTAGTTTTTTCTGTTTGTGAGGGTGCTTTAGGTCTTTCTATTTTGGTTTCTATAATTCGTTCTCATGGTAATGATTTTTTTAATTCTTTTTTCTTGTGTTTATGCTAAAGTATTTATTTATAATTGTTTTTTTGATCCCTGTTTGTTTATTAGGTAATTGTTGGTGATTGGTTCATTCTTTAATATTTTTGTTAAGTTTCATTTTTATATTTTCTGTTTATTCTTATGCTGATTTGAATATAATTGGTTACTTTTTCGGTATTGATTATTTTTCTTTTATGTTAATTTTGTTGAGTTTTTGAATTTGTTCTTTAATGATTACTGCGAGAAGATCAATTTATTTATATTCTTATCATTCTAATTTTTTTATTTTTTTGGTTTTGTTGTTGTTAATTACTTTATATTGTTCTTTTTCAAGTTTGAGTTTGTTGTCTTTTTATATTTTTTTTGAATCTAGATTGGTTCCAACTTTATTTTTGATTTTGGGTTGAGGTTATCAACCAGAGCGTTTGCAGGCTGGTATTTATTTAATTTTTTATACTTTGGTTGCTAGATTACCTTTATTATTGGTTTTATTTAAGATTAATAATGTTTTTAATACTCTTTATTTTCCATTATTGTTTGATTGTGGTTCTTTTTATTTTATGTTTTATGTTTTTTCTATATTTGCTTTTTTAGTTAGGATACCTATATTTTTATTTCATCTTTGACTTCCTAAGGCTCATGTTGAAGCTCCTATTTCTGGTAGAATGATTCTTGCCGGAGTATTATTAAAGCTTGGTGGTTATGGTATTTTTCGTATAATGAAGGTTATTTCTTGTTTGGGTTTATGTTTTAATTATTTTTGGTTATCTTTAAGTTTATTTGGTGGTGCTGTTATTAGATTTGTTTGTTTTCGTCAGGTTGATTTAAAATCTTTAATTGCTTATTCTTCTGTTGCTCATATGAGAATAGTAATTGGTGGTCTAATGACTATAAATTGATGAGGTTGTATGGGTTCTTTATCTTTAATGATTGGCCATGGTTTATGTTCTTCTGGTTTATTTTGTTTATCAAATATTATTTATGAGCGTTTAGGTAGACGAAGATTATTAATTAATAAGGGTATAATTAATTTGATGCCTACTATATCTCTTTGATGATTTCTTCTTAGATCATCTAATATGGCTGCTCCTCCTTCTTTAAATTTAATTGGTGAATTTAGATTATTAAATAGAATTATTTCATGATCTCCATTAATGTTTTTGGTGTTAATTTTTTTATCTTTTTTTAGTGCTGTTTATACATTATATATATATTCTTATTCTCAACATGGGTTTTATTATTCAGGTATTTATACTTGTTCTTTGGGTTATTTACGTGAATATCATCTTTTATTTTTACATTGATTCCCTTTAAATATTTTATGTTTAAAGGGTGAATACTTTTATTTTTAATGGCTTAAGTATTTTAATTAAAAATGTTGTTTTGTGGAATCAATGATATGAATTTTTCATCTTAGGCCGTGTATTTATTTTCTATTTGTTCATTAAGCTTTTTCTTTTTGTTTTTTTTTAGAACTTTAATTTTTTTATTGGGTATTTATTATTTGATGTTTGATTATAGAGTTTTTATTGAATGGGAACTTTTTAGTTTGAATAGATCAATAGTGGTTATAACTTTTATTTTTGATTGGATATCTTTGATTTTTATGTCTTTCGTTATGTATATTTCTTCTCTTGTTATTTATTATAGAAATGATTATATACATAATGAAAAGAATATTAATCGTTTTGTCATGATTGTTTTAATGTTTATTTTTTCTATGGTTCTTTTAATTATTAGTCCTAATCTAATTAGCATTTTGTTAGGTTGAGATGGTTTAGGTTTGGTTTCTTATTGTTTAGTTATTTATTATCAAAATGTAAAGTCATATAATGCTGGTATATTAACTGCTTTATCTAATCGTATTGGTGATGTTTCTATTTTGATTTCAATTGCTTGAATATTAAATTTTGGTAGATGAAATTATGTTAATTATTATTATTTTATTTTTGATTCTTTTGAGATAAAGGTTATTACTATATTGATTATTCTTGCTGCTATAACTAGGAGAGCTCAAATTCCTTTTTCTTCATGACTTCCTGCTGCTATGGCAGCTCCAACTCCTGTTTCTGCTTTAGTTCATTCATCTACTCTTGTTACTGCTGGTGTATATTTATTAATTCGTTTTAGACCAATATTATTAACTTATAATTATGGTTGGTTTTTGTTGATGATTGGTTGTATAACTATATTTATGGCTGGATTGGGGGCAAATTTTGAGTTTGATTTGAAGAAAATTATTGCTCTTTCTACTCTAAGTCAATTGGGTTTAATGATAAGAATTTTATCTATGGGTTATTCTGGTCTTGCTTTTTTTCATTTGCTTACTCATGCTTTATTTAAGGCGTTATTATTTATATGTGCAGGGTCAATAATTCATAATTTGAGGGATTCTCAGGATATTCGTTTTATGGGTTCTATTGTTAATTTTATACCTTTGACTTCTATTTGTTTTAATGTTTCTAGATTGTCTTTGTGTGGTATACCTTTTTTAGCAGGTTTTTATTCTAAGGATTTAATTCTTGAGGTTGTTTGTTTAAGTTGAGTTAATTTTTTAATTTTTTTTTTATATTTTATTTCTACTGGTTTAACTGCTTCTTATTCTTTTCGTTTGTTTTATTATTCAATGATGGGTGATAATAATTTTTATCCTAGTTATTTTTTTGATGATAAGAGTTACTTTATTTCTTTTGGTATAATTGGTTTATTATTTGTTGCTGTCTTTGGTGGTAGATTTTTATCTTGATTAATTTTTCCTGTTCCTTATGTAATTGTTTTACCTTGATATTTAAAGTTTTTGACTATGTTTGTTGTTATTTTGGGTTCATATCTTGGTTATTTAGTTTCTGATTTCGATTATTTTTATGGTTTATTTTCTTTAAGTTTTTTGTCTTTTGTTAGTTTTGTTGGTTCTATATGATTTATACCTTTCCTTTCAACTAATTATATTAGATATTTACCTTTAAGGGCTGGTCATAATTTATCAAAGTCTTTTGATTATGGTTGGGGTGAATTATTAGGTGGGCAAGGTTTATATTCTTTTTTTCTATATATAATTGATTATATTCAATCTTTGTATGATTCTAATTTTAAGGTTTATTTATTAACTTTTATTTTTTGAATATTTATTTTATTTATGTTTTTCTTTATTTATTACCTAAATAGCTTATAATTTAGAGTATGACACTGAAGATGTTAGGGAAATAATTTTATTTTTAGGTATTTATAAATATTTTTATATTGTCTTTACAGTGAAAATGTAATGTTTTGTTTAAACTATATAAATGTAAGAAATGTTAACGGAGTTTAACCGCTATTATAAAAAGTTAGCAGCTTTCATATTAACTTTACATTTCCTTAATTGGAACTTATGTTCATTTATATTATTAACAGTAATACGCCTCTATTTTGGCTTCAATTAATAAATAAGGGCATATTAAATGCCATAACTCAGGTCGAAACTGATTGCAATATTTCGCTTCTTATTTTAATTAAGGTTGATTGATATTTCAATACTTTTTAGTTGCAAACCAAATGTTATACTTAACTACAACCCTAGTCTGCTCATTTAAGAGCTCCTTGATTTCACTCATAATATAGTCCAATTAGAAGAATTAAAATGAAGATTATTGTGGAAATTGTTCACATTATGATGTTTGATGTTTTTAAGATGATTACGATTGGTAAGATTAGTGCGATTTCTACATCGAAGATTAAAAAAATAACTGCAATTAGGAAAAATTGTAGTGAAAATGGTATTCGTGCAGATCTTTTTGGATCGAATCCACATTCAAATGGTGATCTTTTTTCTCGATCATTAATTGATTTTTTTGATAGGATTGTTGCGATTATTATTACTATTATTGGTAGGATAAATCTAATGGATATTCTTATTATTAAGATTATAATTATTTTTCTTGATCATGATCAAGCTTTTTGATTGGAAGTCAAATGTACTGTTTATACTAGAAAAATATTTATCTACCTCATCAGTAAATTGATAAGTAGAGGAATAATCATACTACGTCTACAAAGTGTCAATATCATGCTGCTGCTTCAAATCCAAAGTGGTGATTTGGTGAGAACTGATTTATTAGATGTCGAATTAGGCATGTTATTAGGAATAATGTACCAATAATTACGTGTAGTCCGTGGAATCCTGTTGCAACAAAAAAGGTTGATCCATAAACGGCGTCGGCAATAGTAAATGGTGCTTCTCAATATTCATATATTTGTAATATTGTAAAGTATATTCCTAGAAGTACTGTGAAAAATAGTCCTTGTGTTGCTTGTGAATGGTTAGATTCTATAATTCTATGATGCGCTCATGTTACTGTTACTCCTGATGCAAGTAGAATTGCTGTATTAAGTAGTGGAATTTGTATTGGGTTAAATGGTTGAATTCCTATAGGTGGTCATATTATTCCTAAATCAATTGTTGGTGCTAGTCTTCTACTAAAGAATGCTCAGAAAAAAGATACAAAAAATAAAACTTCTGATGCAATAAATAGAATTATTCCTCATCGTAATCCTATTGAAACGAATTTAGTGTGTAATCCTTGGAATGTTCCTTCTCGAGTTACGTCTCGTCATCATTGAATTATTGTTAAGATTGTGATTATTATTCCAATAATAAGTAGGTTGATATTATATATGTGAAATCATTTTGCTAATCCTGATACTATTACTATTGCTCCAATGGCTCCAGTTAGTGGTCAGGGTCTATAATCTACTATGTGAAATGGGTGATTTGAATGAGTTGTTAACATAAGTTTAATATACTTCTCTTGAATATAGTGTTCTTAGGATTGAAAATACATATGCTTGGATTATTGCTACTGCTGATTCTAAAATTAATAGTAATATTTGTCCAATAATTAGAATGTAAATAGTTCTTATTGTTAGTGATGGACCTGTATTTCCTAGGAGTGTTAATAGTAAATGTCCGGCAATTATATTTGCTGCTAGTCGTACTGCTAAGGTTCCTGGTCGAATAATATTTCTAATGGTTTCAATTAGGACCATAAATGATATTAGTGCAGTTGGTGTTCCTTGTGGAACTAGGTGAGTGAATATATGATTTGTGTGGTTAATTCATCCAAATAATATAAATCTTATCCATATTGGTAATGCGATTGTAAATGTTAATGTTATATGTCTTGTTCTTGTAAAAATGTATGGGAATAGTCCTATGAAGTTATTAAATAATATTATAATAAAAATTGAAATAAAGATGAATGTCGATCCATGAAATGATTTTGGTCCTAGTAAAGTTTTAAATTCGTTGTGTAAAGTTAAATTTAATTTATTTCATAGAATATTAATTCGTGATGGTATTAATCAGAACATTGATGGGATTAATAATAGTCCTAAAAATGTTCTAGTTCAGTTTAATGATAAATTAAAAATATTAGTGGATGGATCAAATGTCGAGAATAAATTTGTTATCATTTTCAATTTATATTCTTTTTTTTGATTGTTTTTTCAATTCTTTTAATTATGTTTGGTTTGTATGAGAAGAAATTTATTTGGTTGAATACAATTATTGTAATTGAAAATATAATGAATAGTGAAAATCATATTATGGGTGATATTTGAGGGATTTGGTTTTTATTCCTCATCAGAAGTAGACGTTAATTTACTATATTTTGGTTTAAGAGACCATTACTTACTTTCAGTCATCTGATGTTTTCAAGGTGTACTAATAATTAGTTATTTTAGATTGACACTCTAATGTTATATTTTAACTAACTCCTTATATTATGTTAGATAATCATTTAATGAATAATTTTACTGATGTTCTTTCAATCACAATTGGTATAAATCTGTGATTTGCCCCGCAGATTTCAGAGCATTGTCCGAAAAATAATCCTGGACGATTAATTAAGAATGTTCCTTGATTTAATCGTCCAGGTGTTGCGTCAATTTTAATTCCTAGGGCTGGTACAGCTCATGAATGTAGAACGTCTGATGCTCTAGTTAATACTCGAACTTCTGTATTTATGGGTAGGATAGTTCGGTTATCTACTTCTAGAAGTCGGAAGTCATCAATTTCTAGGTCTTTTTCTGGTGTTATGTAGGTATCGAATTCAACATTAACGAAGTCTGAATATTCATAACTTCAGTATCATTGTCGTCCGATTGTTTTAATTGTAATTAATGCGTTAGATGAATCATCAAGTAAATATAGTAGTCGTAGGGATGGTAATGCAATAAAAATTAATGTTACAGCTGGTAGAGCTGTTCAAATGGTTTCAATTAGGTGTCCATGGAGTATATTTCGGTTTGTATAATTTATTATTAGTATATATCTTAGTGAATATCCTACAATTGCTGTAATTAATAATAGAACAATTATGGTGTGATCGTGAAAGAAAGATAGTTGTTCTATTAAAGGGGAGGCTCCATCTTGTAATGATAAGTTTGATCATGTTGCCATATGTATTTCTAATAAAAGGTCAAACCTTTATTTTTAGAGCTTAAATCTAATGCATTAATCTGCCATATTAGAACTTGTTAATTAGTGGTAATTCTGAGTATCTGTGTTCTGCAGGGGGATTATTTTGTAGTCATTCTGTTGATCTTCTTATGTTCACTCTAAAGATAACTGTTCGGTTTTTAATTATTCTTTCTCATATAATTAAAATGAATATAATGATTCCTACAATTGAAATAGTTGAACCAATACTTGAAATAACATTTCAAGATGTGTAGGCATCTGGATAATCTGAATACCGTCGTGGTATACCTGCTAATCCTAGGAAGTGTTGTGGGAAGAAGGTTAAATTAACCCCAATAAATATAATAGAGAATTGGATTTTTAATCATTTATTGTTTATTGTTAATCCTGTGAATAGTGGGTATCATTGAATGATTCCTCCTATAATTGCAAATACTGCTCCTATTGATAATACATAATGAAAGTGGGCTACAACATAGTAAGTGTCATGTAATACAATGTCTAGTGATGAATTGGCTAATACTAGACCTGTTAATCCTCCTATTGTAAATAGGAAAATGAATCCTAGAGCTCATAGGAGAGGAGGATTAAATTTGAATTTCGTTCCGTATAAAGTTGCTAGTCATCTAAATACCTTGATTCCGGTTGGTACGGCAATAATTATGGTTGCTGATGTAAAGTATGCTCGTGTATCAACGTCTATTCCTACTGTAAATATATGGTGTGCTCATACAATAAATCCTATTAATCCAATTGATAATATTGCGTAAATTATTCCTAATGTTCCAAATGATTCAATTTTACCACTTTCTTGACAAACGATGTGGGAAATAATACCGAATCCTGGTAAAATTAAAATGTAAACTTCTGGATGTCCAAAGAATCAAAATAAATGTTGATAAAGGATTGGATCACCTCCCCCTGCAGGATCGAAGAATGATGTATTAAGATTTCGGTCAGTTAATAATATTGTAATTGCTCCTGCTAATACAGGTAATGAAAGTAAAAGTAATAGGGCTGTAATAGCTACTGATCATACAAATAATGGTGTTTGATCTAGAGTTATACTGTCTGATCGTATATTGATTGCTGTTGTAATAAAGTTTACTGCTCCTAGAATTGATGAAATACCTGCAAGATGTAGTGAGAAAATAGCTAAGTCTACGGATGCTCCTCCGTGTGCAATAGCCCCAGCAAGTGGGGGGTAAACTGTTCAACCTGTACCAGCTCCACTATCTACCATAGAAGATGAAAGCAGGAGAATTAGTGATGGCGGTAATAGTCAGAATCTTATGTTGTTTATTCGTGGGAATGCTATATCTGGTGCACCAATTATTAGTGGTACAAGTCAATTTCCAAATCCTCCAATTATAATTGGTATAACCATGAAGAAAATTATAACAAATGCGTGGGCTGTAATAATAACATTATAAATTTGATCATCTCCAATTATTGATCCTGGTTGTCCTAATTCTGCTCGAATAATTATTCTTATTGATGTTCCTACTATTCCTGCTCATGCACCAAATATGAAGTATAGGGTTCCGATGTCCTTATGATTTGTTGAGAATAGTCATTTTTGCGGTAGGGTGGCTGAATTTAGGCGGTAGATTGTAAATCTATTTATGGGAATTATTCTCTCCTATCATTCTGGGCCTTATGTTCAATTATGATTCTAGACTGCAATTCTAGAGGTGTAGAATATTATTTTACTAAGGCCTAAAAGATAACTTTTAATTATAACTTTGAAGGTTATTAGTTTTATTAACTTAAGTCCTTAGTAAAATAATATGAAGTTTGATGTACAAATTAATCCTATTATTGAGATTGTTGTTAATATAGGTATAATTATTTTTGATTTATTGTTTTTGATGTCTACTGATCATGAATTTTCGGTATGGGATATAATGATTGCTGAGAATCTAATTCGTATATAGTAATATAATGTGATAGTTGTAAACGTTACTATTAGGAATATTATTGTTGTTATGTTGTTGTCAATTAGTGATTGGATTACAATTCATTTTGGTAAAAATCCTAATATAGGTGGTAATCCACCTAGTGATAGAAGTGACAATATTATTATGAATTTAATTTCTGTTTTTATGTTTCCTGATAGATAAACTTGATTTAAAAAGTATAATTTTATATTTCTAAACATTAATACTATTACTGTATTTAATAGGAAGTAGATATAAAAGTATAATTCTCATGTATTTTCTCTGATAATTATTGATCTGATTATTCAACCTAGGTGTCTAATTGATGAATATGCTATGATTTGTCGTAGTGATGTTTGATTTAATCCTCCTATTGCTCCAATAATAATTCTTGCTATGATTACTGAAAATGTGAATGTTCCTATTTTAATACAATATGATAATGTTATTATTGGAGCAATTTTTTGTCATGTTAATAGAATTAGGCAATTTATTCATCTGGATGATCCTATAACTTCTGGTAGTCAGAAATGGAATGGTGCTGCTCCTATTTTTAATATTATTCTTGACATAATTATTATTGATGGAATATTTTCTTTTTCTCATCATATTGTATATTTTATTTGAATTAATAGAATTGAAATTAATAATATTGTTGATGCTATTGCTTGAATGATAAAATATTTAATTGCTGATTCGTTAATTATTATGTTTTTATTATCTGTTAATAATGGAATGATGGAAAGTAAGTTGATCTCTAGTCCTATTCAAACTCCTAGTCAGGAGTTTGATGAGATGGACAGGATCGTTCCTATCATCAATGATGATAGGAAGAGAAGTTTTATAGAGTTGTTGTACATTAAAAAGGGGAGGATTTATGCCTCCATAAATGGGGTATGAACCCATTAGCTTGAACTTAGCTTACCTTTTTATATAGAAGTGTAAGATGCACGTTAGTTTTTGATACTAAAGGTGATAGTTTAATTCTGTCTTATATAATGAGAGTAATTTTTTTACTTTATTTACCCTATCAAGGTAACCCTTTAATCAGGCATCTCATT